CAAAAGGTCCGATAATGTATGTATATTGGACCTTTTGAGACAATTATAGATCTTAGGAGTCAGTTCTAATTGGTCAATAAAAATAGATTTCAATGCTATTTCTTTTTTATTTTTTTTTAGTTTAGTCAATCTATCGTGAAAAGTAAAAAGGGGTAAAGTTACCTTGTGTTGATTTTTTTCTAAATCTAAGTCTTCTTCTTCTGCATGTAGAAAAGGAATAAATAAATCAATCAAATTCCGGGAGGCTTCATGAAGTGCTTCTTTAGGAGTTAAACTTCCATTTGTCCATATTTCGAGAAAAAGGATCTCTTGCTTTTCTTTCCAATTTCCATAAGAATGAACACTATGATTCACGTTTCGAACAGGCATGAATACAGCATCTATAGGATAACTTCCATCTTCAAAGTTATTTGTCAGTTTTATACGGTAGCCGCGATTCCTCTCGATTTGTAATCCAATACACAAATCAATTGGTTCCGTTAGGCTAGCGATATGCTGTGTATTATCAATGAGTTCCACAGAAGGTGGTAAAATGATGTTTTGAGCAGTTACAGATCCAGGACCCTTGACACAAATAGACGCGTCATGAATTCCATACAAATTGCTTCTTAATACAATTTCTTTCAAATTCATTAAAATTTCATGTACGGATTCTTGAATACCGGCTATAGTAGAAAATTCGTGTGGTATTTTATCAAATTTTGCACGTGTGATACATGTTCCTTCTATTTCTCCAAGTAAAGCTCTTCGCATCGCAATCCCTATTGTATCGGCTTGACCTTTCATAAGTGGAGACAGAATAAAACGTCCATAATAAAGACGCTTACTATCTGTTCTTGATTCAACACACTTCCACTGTAGTGTCCGAGTAGATATGGTTACTTTTTCTCGAACCATAATAATAATATTTAAAATCATTGAATTATTTATTTCTCTTGAAATCTCTTCAATGTTTATTTTTACACTCGTCTTTTTTTAGGGGGCCTGCACCCATTATGTGGCATAGGGGTTACATCCCGAACGAAACTTAATAATATACCACTTCTCCGAATAGCTCTTAATGCCGCATCTCTTCCAAGACCAGGACCCTTTATCATGACTTCTGCTCGTTGCATACCTTGATCCACTACTGTCCGAATAGCATTTCCTGCTGCAGTTTGAGCAGCAAAGGGTGTCCCTCTTCTTGTGCCCCTGAATCCACAAGTCCCAGCAGAAGACCAAGAGATCACTCGACCTCGTACATCTGTAACGGTCACAATAGTATTGTTGAAACTTGCTTGAACATGAATAATTCCTTTTGGTATTTTACGTGTATTCTTACGTGAACCAATACGTGCATTCTTGCGTAAACCAATTTTTGGTAAAAGTTTTGCCATATTTTTTTATCTCATAAATATAAGTCAGAGGTCTATGGATATATCCATTTCATGTCAAAATGGATCCTCTATTTTATTTTGATTTGTACATCGGATCCCTTAAAGCTAAAGTACTTCCGTTTACAAAGATTATCCTTGTCTTTGTTTATGTCTCGGGTTAGAGCAAATCACTATAATTCGCCCTCGTCTACGTATCAGTCGACATTTTTCACAAATTTTACGAACAGAGGCCCTTATTTTCATATTTTTCATTCCTTTATTTTGAATATACATTTTTTTGAAGAAACTTTGTTTTTTCAAATTTTGAAATCTTGAATTCTATCCCTATGAAAGAAATGTTGAAGTTGAAAAACCTACCTAAACATTTGAATCTTTGTTTTAGAATTTCTAAATTAGACGTTCTTTGGTCGAATTTTAATGACTTGTTTTCTCTATCTGATAGGTTTTTCTATTGTAGTTATAAAAAAAAACTACGTTGGATCTTTCCTGAAGCAGAATCTAATCGAAAAATAGATTCTCATTATCTAAATCGGGAACATACCATAGAAAGAGATTCAGTAATTAAACTCAAACTTCCTTAATTTTTTTTCTTTCGTTTTATTTTAAACCTTTTTGAAGTATCAACTAATGGAATCTAGGAGGAATTTTATTCGAAATTCTTTCTTTCCTTTTTTTTCAAAATAAGAAAAAGGGAGTTCGGATACAATTCATATATTCATAAAGATTACCATATATAACACAAGATTTCTCCACCAATTTTTTCTAGTCGAGCTTCTCGGTCTGTCATTATACCCCGAGAAGTAGAAAGAATTACAATTCCCATTCCGCCTAAAATTCTAGGAATTTTTTGATAGTTAGAATAGATTCGTAAACCGGGTCGACTGATTCGTTTTAAATTTAGGTTAGTTCTATAAGGCCCTTTCCTATTCTTTCTATGTCGTAGGGTTAAAACCAAAAATTTTTGATTGCTTTCTCGATGTTTCCTCACATTTTCAATAAAACCCTCTCGGAAAAGTATTTTAATAATACTTTCAGTGATGATAGTAGATACTACTCGAACAGTTCCTTTTCCATCCATGTCAGCATTTCGTATAGAGGTTATTATGTCAGCAATAGTGTCCTTA